GGAGCCAACTCAAACCCCTCGGGTAAAATAAGAACAGCTCCTACATTCAACCCCCCCTTCTTGCCATTAGCAAGAACTTGTTTTAGTTGCATATCATAAGGAATTCGAACAACTGCTTCAAATACAGTATCAGGAAGGACCGCTTGTGGAACCTCAATATCCACGGGTTTATTAGCTAAATGACAATTGGCACAGACAATACGACCGGTCGCTTCTCGGGGATTTTCATAACCCTGCTGTGCAAAAATGGGATATGCATTGGAAATGGATGATTGAGTTATTATATATATAATGAGTGAGACGGAAATGGTTCGAGTAATCTGTTCTTTTATCCAAGAAAGGTTATTTATAGTTTGCATGGTCCAATTTTTAATCCCGAAAATTTCTACAATAAATTGGGTAGGTCCCTAGTATAGTTCCCTATCCACGATTCTGCTATTTACTGGAATATAGGAGGACCTTCCTGCCTTGGATGGGTAGAAAGAGTCAGTACGATTTTGAATTCTTATGCCCCAAGGATCAAACATTCTAATTGGATTAAGATCAATAGACCTTTTTTTTTCAGTCATTCATTGAATGATAAATCACTACAAGTGATGGGGATACACGATTTAAATAACGGAAAATCCAATATTTTAAAAGTGTATCTAGAATGACTGGAAAAGTGGAAACAAGGCCAGATAGAATTTTATCATTATGATAAAATCCAAAATCTTTGTAGATAGAGCCAATTATGAGTTCCCAACCATGCGGCGAATGGAATCCGATACATAAATCGGTTACTAAAAGAATCGAAAATGCTTTTATTGTGTCACTTAGGTTATATAGGAATTCCTGAACCCAGGAGTTAAGAATAATAAGTTCTTCATTACCTATAATAGAATAACCACTTAGAATAACGAAACAAATTATATTGGTCGAGAAGGACAAAATTGTATGGATACAATCTTCATTGTGCAGCTTGATCAATTGAATCGTTTCTTTATGGATTTCTATACAAAGCTTTTTTAGAAGTGTCTCCGGATATTCCTTTATCACCTCGTCCAACAGTAAGAGCTCCTCTAATGCTATGAATTTTTCTAGAAGACTCTTGTCTTGAATATCATTCAAAAGAGTTTCAGATTGCTTGGTATTCCACCAATTAGTAACCCAAGATTCCAGACTTTTATTAAATGCTAGAAAGCTCCACCAGGGTAAAAATACTATAGATACAAGAAATAGAAGGGGAATAAATGCTTTTTTTTTTCTTTTTTCATTTAGAAATTGTTAAGTTAATTTTTAAAAGTGGCCTCATTCGTCGACTCTATGGGATCCACTATTTTATTTTTCACCAAAATTAGTTCTATTCCAAGGTATCGAATCATTCTCTGTTTTTTATTTGTGATTCGGTAATTAGTCCTTGATAATAAGAATCTTGCAGAATACAGAAATCGAATAAGAGTACATCGAATGCGAAAATAATAAAAAAAAAAAATAAAGTTTCCGGCTATTTCAATTGTTCAAATTCGAAGCAATTCCTTCCTTTGGATGAATCCCCGAAAACTCGCTTTAGTTTTAGTTAATGATTCGTATTTCGAGATAAAAAATTCTCCAAATATTGCATATTGCAAAAAAATGCGTTGACTACCACAGGACAAAAAGAATTGAGAAAATGTTCGGAATGTGATGATCAAAACAAAAAGGGATAGCAAAACAAGACAGAAATTGGATAATTCTCGTTGTTATAAGAAATCCAAATGTTGGGTCATTCATTAAAAACATTTAAAGAGAAGAGAGCGAAAGAAGGTAGAAAACGAAACATCGAAAGAGATATTAATTTACACGAACTATTTTTTGTCTCTATATTTAAACTAAAATAAAAAAAATTATTTATTTCAAAATGTTTTGAGATGAATCTATCCTTATTTCTATTTTTTACTTTTTTTGCTAATGAATTGCGTCGAGTGGATTTCCATACGTATAAAATATATTTTTTGAATACAAAAAAAACCTCCCTCTTTTTAGATGTTCCATATATCTATATAATATGCGTTTAATTTGATTTGAATGGGCGTTCGGACTAAATTTTCGTTAAGTTATAGCATCGAAAAGTAATACAAAAAGGAGATTTTAAGGTTTTTATACCCCCAGCGGAGAATCAGAAAGCATTTTTTGTTCGGTTCATTTCAAAATACTTCAATCGGTACGCGCAAGAAATAGGCCAATTCGGCAGCTTTTTGTTCCATTTCTCGTGGAGTTAAATTCTCATCAGTACGAGTCAAAGGAACGGCCCCCTGGCCTCTGATTTCTAAATAAAGGACACGCCGAGGATAAATACCCTCTTTAAGTTCTATTCTGATAGACTGAATATCGTTTATAAGGAATCGGAGGAAAATGCGACGATTTTTTCCCGGAAATCCCCAACGAAAAATACACACTATTCCTTCTTTTTTATCGAATAGATCATAACCACTACCTACATTCCACGAAATTGTGCACCACAAATAGGAGCTAATAAAGAGGCCCGCGATCCCATAGAAAGACATCACGATCCCTTGTGGAAAAAAAATTATTTGTTGAGAGGGAAATAAAGATATCAAATTCCTACCAAGATAGCTGGAAGTTCCAACTAATAAAAATCCTAATGAACCTAAAAAAAGGATAAAGGCCCAGCAGAAATTACTTGTTTTTCGAGACCCCCTTATAAGTTCTATCCATATACGTTCTGATCGCCAATTCATACTAATCTAGTTGCATTTAATTTGAATTGATAGAATAACCAAAATAAATTTCACTTATACTTTACTTAACACTACGTTTCTAAAGTAACTCTCATCAACTAGCACTATTCTAATGTGAACCTGTAGGGGTAATTCATAAAATCTGTTCGATCGAAAATAAGAACGTCCCCTTAATATAACCCCGTCCTATATATCTACAAGCATTGACTTTCTATTTATCAAACATGGGCCGACCCGTGATTTGAAAATAGTTCACCTATATCAGGTTTCATATGCATAAGAGTTCTTACACGTATGTTCGAAATAAATCACGCATTATAACACGTTCCACTTCCCAAGCAAATAAATAGATATCCGTGTTATGATTCAATCAAGTCAAAGTCTTGAAAAATTTGATTTTGCCGCACCGTCCGGCCTAAACAATCTTATTTTTTTGAACATGAAGAAATAAAGAAGCTATTGCAATTGCCGGAAATACTAGGCCTACGAAAGGCACAAAAATAGAGGGAAGGCTTATATCTGTCATAGAATGGGTACCTCGATTTATTATTTGTACCTGTTTGTTATATTGTTCTAAAATTATCTTAACTTAATTAGAATTCTAATTCTATATAATTATACTAATTATATCGAAGTGAGTATAGTCTATACTAAGTTTACTAAATGGAGAACTAATGAAATGCACTTAATTAGCCTTCAACACAAAAATTTTGATAATTAACTTTTTGATTCTTCATCTTTTCTTCTTCTTTGGCCCTTGTTTTTTAATTAAATATCAGAGTTCCTTACAAAGTCCCGTTAGAATCTGATCCAAGAGAAATTCTCTTGTTAGTAAAAATGGAGAGTCTCCGACAAGGAAATATATTAAGATGCAAAAGGCTATTTTTCTAATTTTCCCAATGTAAGAAAGGAAGCTGAAATTCTTTTTATTTGCCAAATTTAGAATTTACAGAAGTAAGAATGTTGATAGAATAGAGGTTCTCTGGTTAGTAATCAGGAATAGGAAGTCAAATAAAAAAAGTAAAAAAATTTCTCTGCTACTTTGGATTCTTTAGATTATTGACCTTACTACTCGATCGAATTTTAATTCAAAGGAAAGAAAGCATGCAACTGAAATAACTCACTTAGAGCACCTTTTAAAGGATTACGTGGTACAATTGGATCGAATAAACCCTTATCGAATAAATATTCAGCTTCTTGTGAACCTTCAGGTACTGTCGTATTCAACGTTTCTTCAATTACTCTTTTACCCGCAAATGCTACGTAGGCGTTGGGTTCACAAATAATGATATCTCCCAACATACCAAAACTAGCTGTCACCCCTCCAGTAGTGGGAGATGTAAGAATTGATACATAGAATAACTTTTTATTTGATTGATAATCAAATAAAGCCGACGAAATTTTGGCCATTTGCATTAAGCTCAAACTTCCTTCTTGCATGCGCGCCCCGCCGGAAGCACACACTATAATAAGGGGTAGATTTTTATTAGTAGCATACTCAATCAAACGAGTTATTTTCTCTCCTACTACGGATCCCATACTACCTCCCATAAACTTAAAATCCATAACCCCAATTGCTACAGGAATACCGTTTAGTTGACCTATACCTGTTTGAACAGCGTCGGTTAACCCTGTCTCTTTTTGATAAGAATTAATGCGATCTTTATAGGGTTCCTCCTCCGAATGAAATTCGATGGGATCCATTGAGACCATGTCTTCATCCATAGGATCCCAAGTACCTGGATCAATCGAGAGTTCGATTCTCTCTGAACTACTCATTTTCAAATGATATCCGCATTCATCACAAATGTTCATTTTTGACTTCAACAATTTCTTATAATTTAATTCATAACAATTTTCACATTGAATCCATAAATTCCTGTATTTTTTAGTTATCTCAAGATTATTATCCCTACCGTTTTTGTTAGTGGTAGTCTGACTTTCAGCAAAAATGTAATTATCACTATTATTTAAAATAGAATTATCAATACGCATTTGAGAATTAATATAACTGTCAATACAACTATTAATGTGATTATTCAAACTAGATTTAGTATCGTACATGGAACGATCATAAGGGGTATCGTCACTTTTAGATCCACTCCCATAACTAGAATTCAAATAATTTTCAATTTTTTTTTGGAGTGAACTAGAAAAAGAATGATCATTTTCAATCTCAACAATCTGATTTTCAATATCAAAAAAAATGGAATAAGTTTCCCCCCTAGTATCCCGAACTAAAAAAGTATCATCAGAGATGAAATTCCGAATGTCCCGGAT